ATTTCTACGTGAACTAATTTTTGGTATAGGTTTTGCCATATTTTATCATTTCATAAATATGCGTCAGAGATATATGGATATATCCATTTCATGTCAAAACAAATTCGTCATTTTTTTTACATTATATTACTCGAGACAGCACCTTTTAATACTTTAATTAAAGTATTATCCCTGTCGTTGTTTATGTTTTGGGTTAGAACAAATTACTATAATTCGTCCCCGTCTGCGGATCAGACGACACTTTTCACAAATTTTACGAACAGAAGCCCTTATTTTCATATTTGTCATTCCTTACTTTTAATTTTGAATCTAGTTCGTGGAAGAAAATAAGTTTCTTGATATTTGAAATCTTGAATTGTACTCTCGAGAGAAGGAGTGTTGAGGTTGAAAAACCACTTAATCGTGTGAATCCTTAGTGCAGAGTTTTTTAAATTTATCTATGACCTCTGGTTCAATCATAAAGGCTTATTTCAATTTTAACCCTACCAAGGGATAGGTTTTTCCATATAGAATTACGTCGTATCCTTTATGAAATGAAATAAAAATAATTTATAATTATAATCCGATCTTCATTATCTAAACGAATGCAGAACATACCGTTAGTGAGTGATTTTGTTCTTTCATTTCAGGCAAAACCTCCTTAACGTATCAACTAATAGAGCAGAGATATTAGATAATTTGATTTAATTTAGATATTAGAGGGATTACCATATATAACATAAAATTTCTCCCCCAACTCCTTCTCGTCGAGCCTCCCGATCTGTCATTATACCGCGAGAGGTAGAAAGAATTACAATTCCTATTCCGCCTAAAATTCTAGGAATTCCTTGAGAGTTAGAATAGATTCGTAGACCAGGTCGACTGACTCTTTTTAAATATAAAGTATTTCGATATGGGCCTTTCCTATTTCTTCTATGTCGCAGAGTTAAAACCAAAAAGTATTTGTTTCCTTCTTGATGTTTTCTCACGTTTTCAATAAAGCCTTCTCGTAAAAGTATTTTAACAATGTTTTCGGTGATGTTAGTCGATGCTATTCGAACTGTTCCTTTTCTATTCATGTCAGCATTTCGTATTGAGGTTATTATATCAGCAATAGTGTCCCTACCCATAATGAACTAAAATCCGCGGTGTCTCCAAAATTTTATATAATCAACATGTTTTTTATTACTTTTTTATTTTATTTTCTGTTATGAATTGCAAAATGAAAAATTTTTAAATGAAAGATATATACGTGATAGATAGTCTACTATCTCATTCAAATATTATATTTCTTGTTCTTATAATACCTCAGGAGCTAATGAAACTATTTTAGTAAAGTTTTGTCTCAATTCCCGGGCAATTGCGCCAAAAACTCGAGTTCCTTTTGGATTTCCTTCTTGATCAATGATAACTGCAGCGTTGTCATCATATCTTATTATCATACCGTTGTCCCGTTTGAGTTCTTTACAGGTACGTACAATTACAGCTCTTATTACTTCTGATCTTTCTAAGGGCGAATTGGGTATTGCTTCTTTGATCACAGCAACAATAACATCGCCAATACGAGCATATCGACGATTGCTAGCTCCTATGATTCGAATACACATCAATTTTTTAGCTCCACTATTGTCTGCTACAGTCAAATAGGTCTGAGGTTGAATCATATTTTTTTATCTGTTCTTTCAATGCAAAAATAACTGCAAAGGATTAAAAAGAAATATTGTTTGTCAAAAATAAGATCGATTTCCTTTGGTTCTACATTCCTATCCTGAAATAATAAATTGAGTTCGTATAGGCATTTTAGATGCCGCTATTGAGATAGCCCTTCGGGCTATATTTTCTGCTACCCCGCTTATTTCATAAAGTATTCGACCTGGTTTGACAACAGCTACCCAATATTCGGGAGATCCTTTCCCCGAACCCATACGGGTTTCCGCAGGCCTTAGTGTAACCGGTTTGTCTGGAAAAATACGTACCCATATTTTTCCCCCACGGCGCGCATTTCGTGTCATTGCTCGCCTCCCCGCTTCTATTTGTCTAGATGTGATCCAAGAGGGTTCGAGTGCCTGAAGAGCATATCTTCCAAAACTTATTTTATTTCCGCGATAAGATATCCCCTTCAGTCTTCCTCGATGTTGTTTGCGGAATCTGGTTCTTTTGGGGTTATAGTTGATGGTTATTTTAGTAATTCCATCTCTACTACAGAACTGGACATGAGATTTTCTTCTCATCCGGCTCCTCGCGAATGAAAAATTATAAATTAAGAAGAGATATAATTAAGATATACACGGAATAATCCACTGAATCAAGCGATTCTTAGGGATTAATTTTAGTAAATATTTTATATATATATGATCTAAAATATATTTTCGCGGGCGAATATTTACTCTTTCAGTCTCTTTTTCAATTGTAGAGTTAGTTTATAATTTTTCAGAAAATATGAATTGATTTATGGTTCGTTCCGCCATCCTTCCCACTGAATAATCAGAATTCGTTTTCAATTTAATCTTATGTATTCATGGGTTCCGTCGTTCCCACCGCTTCTTGATTAATGCTTAGGACTGAATTCGACAACGGAGCTCTTACTGAAAGTAGTTCTTAAGCCAACCCTCCTAGTCTTTTTTGGCTTGAAGCTCATATGATTTTTATTATTTTTCTATGAAAAGATTCATCTCATAGAATTATTTTATTAATGCTTTATTACATTATTGTCGTTTATGAGATGTTTCAAAGACCTTACATAACATATTATATCGGAATTATATATCTTTTATATTTATATTCCTTTTTTCTTTCTCTCACCTTTCCATTTATCCGTATCCCTTTTTTCTTAAAATTCATCAGATTTTTTTTATGCTAAAAAAATTCAGTTGCTGCAATGATAGGATTAAAAAAGCATATCTTGACTGTTTCTTTGGATCCAGATAATGTGATGCGATGAGTTGGTTATTAGTTTTTATAGTTAATTCAGTATTAATTATTAGTTCATACTTCATATTATGGGTTCTTAGCTTATTTAGGCTTAATTATAGTAAAAACCAACGAGTCACACACTAAGCATAGCAATTTGATCAAAAAAGGATGAATTAAATTTTTATTTAACCTTGTGAAATTTTAAATTAGAACTAGTTTGATGTAAAAAAAGGAAAAAGTTGTTATTTTGTGTTCCATTCTTAAATCTTAAATCGAAAAAGAAAGACAAGTAAAGTCCTATTATTATTTTGCGTCTATAAATATCCAAATTTTGATACCTAATACCCCATAAATAGTTCGAACGGTATAGGCACAATAATCAATTTTCGCGCGAATAGTTTGTAGGGGAACTCTTCCCTCTCTTATCCATTCAATACGTGCAATTTCTTTTCCATCGATCCGGCCTGCTATTTGTATTTGAATTCCTTTTGTATCCGCTTGTTCGGTTAATTCGATAGCCTTTTTCATGGCTTTTCTAAATGATACCCTATTCTTTAATTGGCCAGCTATAAATTCAGCAAGAATATTAGGGTGCCCATAAGGTTTTGCAATTCGTGAAATAGCAATGTTGAGTTTTCGGCTCACACAATTTAATTCTTTTTGTAAATTTATTTTTAGGTCTTCGATTCCTCGTGGTCTATTTTCTATTAATAACTTTGGGAATCCCATATAGATTATTACCTGTATCAGATCGATTCTTTTTTTAATTTCTATGCGTGCAATTCCTTCGACACCTGACGATGCTTTTGTATTTTTTTGTACAAAAATTTTTATATAATCCCGTATTTTTTGATCTTCTTGTAGACCTTCAGAATAGTTTTTTGGTTGTGCAAACCAAAGGGAATAATGACTTTGGGTTGTACCAAGTCGGAAACCAAGTGGATTTATTTTTTGTCCCATATTACCCCATCATACTTACTTTAAAAAAAATCCAGGTATTCGACAAATGCTGGATTGAGCAATACTTTGTGTTGATTAGTTTTAGATAAACTTCGTATACATTCTTCTATGTCTCCATAGTAGGTTATATCTTTTAATACAATAGTTATGTGACAAGTCGGTCTTTTTATCAGATAACTACGTCCTCGGGCTTGAGGTTTTAATTTTTTCATGGTAGTTCCTTTGTTAACTTCGGCTTTAAAAATGACTAAATCGGCTTTGTTGAAACCTTTATTGTGACTAGCATTTGATGCTGCAGAATAAATCAATTTAAAAATGGGATAACATGCACGATAGGGCATGAGTTCTAATATCATAAGTGTTTCTTCGTAGGAACGCCCGCGGATCTGGTCAATTACTCTTCTTGCTTTGTGAGCCGACATAGATATATATTGGCCTAAAGCATATACATCATCTTTTTTCTTTTTTCTTTTCATAAAGTTTACCTCCGATTAAAAAATGATAAGCGTTTATTATATTATTATTATTTTATTTTTTATTAAAAATTAGTTTATTAATAATTAATAAAATTAACGGCGAGATTTATTATCGTTTTTTGCATGTCCCCTAAAATTTAGAGTTGGTGCGAATTCTCCTAATTTATGACCTACCATACGATCCGTTATGTAAATAGGTAAGTGTTCCCTACCATTATGGATAGCGATTGTATGTCCAATCATGGTGGGTATAATGGTAGATGCCCGAGACCAAGTTACTATTATTTCTTTTTCCGCTTTTGTGTTAAGCTTATCAATTTTTTGTAATAAATGATTGGCTACAAAAGGGTTTTTTTTTAGTGAACGTGTCACAGTTAATTACTCCTAAAATTTTTTTTATGTAAAGACGAAGAGACTAATTCTATTTACTACGTCGACGAATAATAAAATTATCACTATATTTATTCCTTTTTCTACTTCTTTTTCCAAGTGCAGGATAACCCCAAGGGGTTGTGGGGTTTTTTCTACCAATTGGAGCCCTCCCTTCACCACCCCCATGGGGATGGTCTACAGGGTTCATAACGACTCCTCTTACTACAGGACGCTTACCTAGCCAACGCTTAGATCCGGCTCTACCCAAACTTTTCTGGTTCACTCCAACATTCCCCACTT